CATAGCTTCGCGTGCTTTTCGATCGATGATGGGACCGAAGACCAAAGGCCGCGGGTCTATATTCTTTTTTTCCTTGCCGCCGCAGTCGGCCTCGGTCTTCGTGAACTCACCAAATGCTTCCACGTTCTTCTACGCCACTAACCTTCGAGCGGCCTTTTTCGTTTTATTCCTAGCCTTTTGGATCTAGAGTCAACGAGGGCGCGAAGCGCCGCGTTTGATTCGATATGCTAGTAAGCATATCGAATCCAGGGCTTATAGTTTAATGGGTTCAAACGCACCGCTCATAACGGTGATATTGTAGGTTCGAGTCCTACTAAGCCTAGATTCTAGAAAACCGGAGAAAAAAAAATTGGACTGAAATGGATGCGCGCGCCTGCGGCGCCCTCGAATACCCAAAATAGTTAATAGATTTTTTTGCTCCGCAGGTCATTGTTGTCTTTTTCCCATTTCTCATCATCAAATTACATAATGATAAAAAAAAATATATATATATTTTTTTGGGTGTATAGCTTAATTGGTAGAGCATTAGGCTTTTAACTTAATGGTCGCAGGTTCAAGTCCTGCTATACCCAAATGTTTTTCTAGAAGTTCCCCTGGCAGTTCATATGCACATCAAAATAGACATTGCACGTTGGCTCGTCTAGTACGAGTCATTACGTGAAACTCAAATCTATATCTATTTTTTTATGTCTCTAGAAAAAGAACCGCGCCTTCGGCTTATGATCTAAGCTCAGATAGTGAAAGACGCAAAGAGAGAAATTACAAGAAGATTTGTTGGCTTAGATTGGGCGAAGGCGCGAAGCGCAGCTTGTCCTTTTAGGATGCGGCTTTGAAAAGAGAGAAGTGTTGTAGGTGTTACCAACTACTATTCCTATTTCATTTCTCTTCATGTGAACAATCTGCGCTTCGCGCCTGACCATAGTCAAAAGTAGGGGTCGGAGTCGTTTGATAGCAACTCTGAATAACAGTATAGATATAATAGATATCTTCCTATTTAGCTCCCGCAAATTCATGTCCTATCTAGGATCTTTCCATCAAGAGCGGATTCCCGTTCTTTTCGAGTCCCGCCAGTAATCTACGTCACCGTCAGCATTAATTATCTATCTGTCTCTTTCATCAATTATCTAAATTATGCCAACCTATCTTATAAAACCCGGCCCGGCAATATAGTCAATACTGGCGACACGATTAAGAAGCAGTGCTCTTCATTTCTAGTATTTTTTCTTTATACTCTTTTTTCTTCCATTGGCCATTTATTAAAAATTTTCTGTAGTTTTTGCTCGGCCCTGGTTTTTCTGTTGAAGCGAGTAGTAATTTCTGCTGTTTGTTGGACAGCTTATTGGTTCTACGCTCTTTCATGCACCGTATGCGGAGTGCTCCTTGAATAAGAACGAATACGTCAGAAGCATTGGCAACCTATACATTATTGCCATAACTGTTCGCTTTGCTCCCCGCCATTTAATCGTTTTCTTTTTTCTCAGCATAACAAATTGAGTTGCCCTATCCGTTTTGTCATGGAGTACATGGATTCCATAAAATGAAGAAAACGTTTTGGCGGCCACGCCTTCGGCCCTTGTTGAATATCTGGCATTGATGTGGGGCTCCGCCCCCCCGATGGAGAGGGCAGAGCGGGTAGGTGCTTAAGTGGCACCATCTGCTAAGACGTCTAAATGCTTTCCTTGATAACCGGAAGTTCTGAAAAAGTGTGAAATGCCGGAGGGCTTTTGACCATCCATTCAAGTGTCGTTGAATTCTGTTCAACAGCCCAAGGACTTGAAGCACACTTGTTTTCACTGGTTAGGGTGGAAAAAACCACTACAAAGAAACACAAAATTCCTACTACAGAAACATACGAGCCGAAACTACTAAAGGCATTCCATCCAGCGTAAGCATCTGGATAATCTGGAATGCGACGTGGCATACCTGCAAGACCTAAAAAATGCATAGGAAAGAAAGTCAAGTTCACGCCGAAGAAAGTGATCCAAAAATGAATTTGACCTAAAGTCTCTGGATATTGAAGACCAGTTATTTTCCCTATCCAATAGTAGAATCCTGCAAATAAAGCAAAAACAGCTCCCATAGAAAGAACATAATGGAAATGTGCAACCACATAATAAGTATCATGTAGAGCGATGTCCAGCCCAGAATTGGCCAATACTATTCCAGTAAGAGTAGAGTAGGTGCCCTTACTCGGGTGGGGCCAATTTTGGATTTCCTTTGCGCCTCTAGTGCACCTCTCTCGTAACCGTACATGATAGTTTCCCCATCATACGGCTTGCACGCGCGTCTAATTCTTTTACGACTTGGCACGGGTTTTATAGCCTGTACCGACGTGTCGAACAAGGCTGCGATTGCCTCTCCGGTTTCTTTCTTTTCCTTTTGAGTTCCTTCCATCGGGGAGAGAGAGTTCGAAGAAGTCTTTTTTTTCCTATGTTGCTATTTGATGACATGTCATTTTGTCCTCACTCTTTCTTGTATGTGAAGCTAGCTGATGACGAAATGAATGTATAGCAGTCGAAGAAGTCTTTTTCGTGGTCGGCTCTCCCATGCCCAAGCTTGGCAAGTGTAGCCAGAGAATAACGCGGCAGCAAGGTCGCAACATATATATTGCTGCGCCCCTTCAACAACTTTTTCAGTTCCATGAGCTTTTAGTCTGGGCAGCATCTCGTTTATCTGTGAGATGTTCTTGTCGAGTTGGCTCAACTTGCGCTGCTATTGTTGTGTCCTTTCCATTGGCCCGGATTCGTTGACTAGGCATTTGGTATCGTCCAGTATAGATCTGCCGCGTAGCTTTTTGAGAAAAGGCGTAGCGGGACCAAGCTTTTTGGTTGGGGTTTTCCAACATGCTTGTGTGCTCTTCTTGTCCTGGTTTGGACCTCCATTACTGCAGAACACCAGGAAGTAAGTAACCTCTGACCTAATTCTGGGTTTCTTTTCCCGGAAAATGATGTCGATATATCACTTCTGGAGAAGCCTGCGGCCTCCTGTTTCAATCCGTCCCATTGTAGTTGTAAGGCGTCTGCTTTTTTTAGTATGATTAGGGTGCGAACACAGCAGTTCCTGATGACGAGTTTCATTTCATTCGTTAATTGGTAGAACTTATCGACGAACGAATAGTAGTTGCATATTCCTCTTAGGATCCAGCCTTTGTAGTCCTCTCGTATTTTGCTCAATGCGCCAACGAAACGAATCGTATAAGTCTCCTATCTCTTTTTCAACAGGTTTACCAAAATGAAATGGTCGATGTTGCCGTAGTATTTTGTTCTATGCCCTTCCAGAGCTCAGTGGTGCTTTTGCGGTCCGGTTCCGATGACACCGTGGGCTAAATAAATGCAAGGGTCGAAGACCTTGATAGGGGCACCGGTTTGTAAATAACTGCTATATACTATTCCAGAATGATCTTTTCTTTAGAGGGCCACTGTAGGCTGCGGCGGGCGTTCGCCTCCCTCGAAGCGCTCATACCTTGTTGAAATCGGAAGCGTTCTGAGCGAAGTTGTTTATTTCTCTTCTGCTGACGTTTACTATTTTGCCGTCAAGGGCCGGCGTACTTCACCCCGGGATGAACTAAAACATTTGTATGCCAACTCGGTCAGGTCTCCTTGAAATAGAAATCTGCAAGGGTTGAGGTTGTTGTTAAGGTTGCCTTTGTCGTTGTTAAGAATGGAATGCAGTTCTTTCGCTATCAGGTTAGTCATCCGCCTGACTAGTGAAGTCCTCACACGCCTGTGCGCCTGGCCCGCGTAGCAAGGGTATAGCAAAAAGATTTTTCCAAACCTCATTTGTCGAGGGCCTCCTCAGCAAAGTGAAGTGGTGGGTCACCTGCTGTCCCGTGCTTGACAGAAATGGTGTCATCCGGTTAGGTGTTGGGATTGGGAACCTTAAGTCCTTCATAGCGGGCGAGGCTTACTTGAGCCTTGAATTGCTTGCACCCTACTGCTATTTGGCCACGTACGAGATTTTCGAGAGAGTTGACGCGTTGACCCGGTAGGGGGTCCACCGGGTTCGCCTCCCGTTAGTGCAAATCACCTCGTTGTTTTTGGTTCCCTCCGTTGCCTTTTTAGGGTACCACCTTTCGGAAGCCCCCGAAGGAGGGGTTTTTTCACCCTACTCATCTCTGCTTCCGGGGTCTCCCCTACACGTCAACTGGAGAGAGAATACGTCCGTCTGTCGCCATTTCTGGGGTTATGGTGAAGTAAACGTCATCCATTCCGATTAGCACGTCGCACCCCCCTACAGTAAACAAAAAGATAGATCCTACAGCAAATAACATGGGTGTTTTGTATTGTATTGAACCTCCCCACATGGTAGCAATCCAACTAAAAATTTTTATTCCAGTAGGCACGGCAATGATCATGGTAGCCGCAGTGAAGTAAGCACGTGTATCAACATCTAAGCCTACGGTAAACATGTGGTGCGCCCACACAATAAATCCAAGAACTCCAATACTGATCAAGGCATAAACCATGCCTAGATAACCAAATACGGGTTTTCTTGAGAAGGTAGAAACGATATGACTAATGATACCGAATCCTGGCAAGATTAGAATATAGACCTCAGGATCGGGATAGATTTTGCCGTTCCCGGCAAAGCCCCCCACAGAACCCAGCGAGCTCCTCTCAAAGCACTGGGCTCTTCGCGGAATATGCCCATAACCCATGTAGTCCATCCTCAAGCATGTTCTGTAACAAGACACCACGAGTGCACAAGGGATTTGTGCAACAAATTACCATCACCAGGCACTTCCGAGTTCTTATGAAAAGGCCGCAGGTCATGAATCTCTAGATTAGAGCTAGTCAAATAACCTAAGCCTTGATTGCATACGGGACATATACCTTTTTGGCGGATGAATAGCCTGCTAAATTCGTTACCTTTCCCGTCCACCAAAATTTCCCGATAGCTTTGAACCCGAAGATTCCATTCATCAAAGGGGGTTGAATCTATGAAAGGATTACCTAGATCACGAGATGCTCGAAACATATGAGCAGGAACTTCTTTTACCATGGACGCAAGGAGTGTTATCCATATCACGTCAGCACAATGGCGTTTGGCATCTACACTGGGCTCGGTCCAAGTAGCATGGAAATCCCAAAGTCTGCCACGGGGAGAGGGCACCCCCTGGTAGAATCGGGAAACCAGTCTGGGTCGAGGAGTTTTAGAGAATTTACGATGTAAATATCGCCAGCTTCTATGCCAGATCCAGTGATCCAGCAGACTGAAGGTATGAAGAAAGTTGCCAATTCCAAAGTAGTTGCCCCAACCATGAAGAATTGGGTTTACCAATTTGATCATCTGGTAAGGAGAGAAATCTATATTTTCAGAAAAGACATTTTTTATTTTCCATTTCAGAGACATTATTCTATTAGGATTAGGATACACGTAGAGGCCCCCACGAGTGAAATTCTTCCCCACCTTCCATGAGGAAGTTATTTGGCTATAAGAGCGAGCCCTATCGATATTATGGAATATGAAGCCGATAAAATGAAGTCTCTCTCCGATCTTCCACGGGAATATGCGGGTTTTTTCTGACGACAATTGAAGGCCACGTTCCGCCAGGAAACTTTTTGCTTTTTCAAAAAGTCGTTCCACTAATGTCTCATCATTGGTAATAATGACAAAGTCATCAGCATACCTGATAAGGCGGACTGATTCTGTTTTTCGGGTCTGGTTAAAGAGATAACTATGGCCTTTTCTTTGCATCCATTCTGTCCTTTCAGGATCAGCCATAGTAGTCCGGTGTCCGCCAGTTATTCTCTTTTCTAGCCCATCCAGGGCAAAGTTCGCGATTAAAGGACTTATGACACCGCGGAACGAGACTTCAAGTTCCCCTTGATATTCAATTGGACTCTTAAGCCATTCCTCGAGTACAATTTCTGTACTACTAGGCATGGGAAAATTATCTAAGGTCCATCGGTGAAATATTCGGCCGAGGAAGCCTTTTATATCAGCATCAATTACCCATTTGGAAACAAAATTTTTACTATTTTGTTCCATTCTCTTGTCGTTCACTTTGCGTACTCTTTGCCTTCTCGTGTCTAGTATGTAAGCAATTTCACCTACCGCCATGTGTGCACATTTTCCCCTCCGAGATCCGAAGCTATATCTGTCAGCAAAGGGTTCTGTTACAGGTTCAATAGCTAGTTTGAACAAGTGCTGGACGGTCCTGTCGAATATTGTGGGTATTCTTAGCAGCCTTTCACCATTTTTTGGTTCGAAAATGGAAACATGGCGAATGGGTGAGCTCTTGTAGTTCTTTAGATTAATCCGAAAGATACGACGAACTAGACCGATTCGGGAAGAAGCTTCTAGTATTTTACCATCGACTCCCGGAGTTCGACTTCCGGAAGTATAATAGAAATTATCTACGGCAATTATTCGAGAGGTTAATTGAGTACAGATTTCAAGCATGCAGTCTTTCAAAAATGGGTTTCTGAGTCCCAGGGAAGCTGCTAAAAGAGAGAGGATCCTTTGTTGGTTCTTCACCAATTTATGAATAGCCGTAAATTTCTTTCCCAACATGGGCCACCGACCCTCGTTCATGATGACCGCGGCTTTCCTGGCGATAATCCGTGATTTTTTTCGGGTTTCCTTCCATTCAGCGAAGAGACTGTCTGGAGATCCTGAGCCATTAGAGAAGCCACGTCTCTCTTTCCACGTCAAACGTTTCAGCATTACCCACATGTTATTGTGTATAGCCTTACGTCTCATCTCACCCTGTGATAGCATCATTGACTTGGATATATCAACAATGTCCAGTTGAATGGAAATGCCAATTTCGGCTCTTGAAAAAGGTTCCACCACAGGGGCAACGCTACCAATAGAATATCTGTCTTTTCGAAAGATGTTGGGTCTCGAGTGGTCCGCCCGGGCAAGGGCCGAAGGCTTCTTGCACGCAACGTGTGGAATCTTACCCTCGAAAGAAAGGAGGGCACACTCCAACCCCAAAAGATCCCTACTATTACCGGGGTCTGACCTAAAAGAGTTTGAAACTGAAACAAGAGAAAAAGGGCCTTTTTTTCTTTTTCTGGCACCATCCTCTACCTTTCTCATGACATCGACTCCCAAACATCCCACCTCATTGCCAGTTATCTGCATTCCAGGCAGATAGTTGATTTGAGGCACAGAACAGCTGTGCTCGCTTAGGTAGCGCTGTAAGGGCAGCGTACCACCTTTTCTATTGGCGCAATCGCGCCCATGACCAAAAAACCAAAAGAGATGCTGGTATAATATTGGATCTCCTCCTCCTGCAGGATCAAAAAAGGTTGTATTAAAGTTCCTATCAGTTAATAACATGGTAATTGCCAATCTATTCACACACTTTTGGTCAGTGGAGCACAATAAAAATCGATTTTTTTCATGCCGTTGTGGTGCAGTTTGGACTATATCTTCATCTTTTCTTAATCATACCCGCTTTGATGTGCACAATACCCTTTTTTTTAGCCCGCATGGACCACAAGGCCAAAGGATTTGCAAACACTAGAATCATGCACCCATCACTTCAAATCAAGCCGGCCAAATAGGCATCAAGCTTTTGTTTGCCTGGATGGCAAAAGTAGGTTTGACCAGAGATGTTTGGCGTATAGTCTCTGAGGGCGAACTATCATGGTTCGTTCCCTGCTGATCGTCGTTGCAGAGTTTCCAGCATATAGTCAAATTCGACCAAGACATCGCTGCCTTGTCAGGCGCAAATACACCTGCCAATACTGGAGGGGATGATAAAAGTGGGAATGCTGTCACTAATACGGACCATACGAATAGGGGTAATCTATGCATGGTCATTCCTGGCCCACGCATGTTGAAAATAGATAGGGGTCAGTCTATGCTGCCCTCCGAACCATACATGACAATTTCTTGTCATACAGCTCTCACTCGGAAAACTTCAATTGCTGAGATTCTTGTATCAGGTGCGTTTCGAAGGATGTGTTGCTTAATAGGGGCCTAGGACTGATAGTATGATATTATCTGCATTTCCTAGCTTCTTTGCATGATACGCTTCGCGGTGAGCTTTATATAATGGAATCTGCTTTCGTTTATATGCTCTGGGCAACCGGGTAACCTTAGTTTCTTATTCGAATCTCTACTTAAACGTCTAAAACAGTCCTTACATGATTTATTTCCATATTCCTATCACCGCAGATGGCACAAATCCAACCTAACCCAGACTCGTAAAATTTTTCGGTCCACTAAACCTGCATAACCTAATTTGGAGTAGCTGTTTACCTTGTAATCATGTAGAACCTTATAGTTATTTGGAATCGTCAGGCTACTCTAAGTATTCAGGCATTGAAGCTTAGCTCCAATTTTATTGAACCCAGTTCGGAACTTCGATTTGAAAGCCGGCTTTGGATGAGTGAACTAAGAACCATATCACTTTTTGCAGATTTCTTTCATCAACCACACCACAATAATTAGAATTGGGCAGTCCTATTAATTAGGTCAGGATGGATATCTGGATGTGATAGTCTTATCTTTTGATACCTTTGGCGCAGATTAATCTATGATTCAGCCTTTGCGTATACGTATCTGCGAGTTCGAAAAACCAGTTCCCATGCAATCTATAAGGGGTTGGGCCATCTGAACCTTTTTCCGCAAAGCCGAGAAAGCTGGTTTTACGAGTAATGTCCCCAGGCTTACCTTGGATACTTTCATAGCAGGAAACCAGAAATTTAGGATCCGATAGAATTATTCTTTTAGGATCCGATAGAATTATTCTCAGTCCATTATAGCGTCCCTGGTTATTTTTACAATTGTTTACTATCTCATTAGCATATGTACGGGCGTCGCTTTGTTAACCATTCTTCTGATTTCTTCGAAGAGGCCTGCAAGAGTAACTTTCTTTGCCCGAAACAGATGAAAAAGAACTATGGATCGTTTTCTGACTAGTCACCTTTGTGTTCTGGCCGGGTGGGTTTCCTTCCCCTTGCTACTATGAGACCTCTGAGCCCGCGCATCATTTGTCGGATGATGTGAAGCGGTTACTTCCCGTGGTTGCCCCATCTTTGTGTTTTCTTTTTGACCTTCGTCAAGGCCTTCAGTAGTTTAAGGTCCTTGCGCACTTGCTTGATTGCTCAAGCCGGTTCCCATGTTAGAATCACCCGTGGCTGTCCAACAACTATGACCGTTCACTACATCAGTCAAAGCTTTCGCCCGGATTGGTGTCGGTTCCCGGGTTACTCTACCACACATATACCGACGTATTCTGCCTGGGATATGTAGCCTTTTCAAGGCAGTGAGTGCGTATCAAGTTGGTTAACCTAACCCTTACTACCCTGCTTAAAGGATACCACCAAGGAGGGCAGTCCCCTTTGGCCTCCCCATCGACCAACTGCTCGCAAACATGATGGATTATTGACCCAAAATGCCGCATTGGCCTGCTGCATGTATTTCTTTGAAAGAGTCAGACATACATGTAGGAATATGGATATTAGTCCTCACTGAAAACGAGCCTCGCACAGCGCACTAGTGATAAAATTGATAGAACCTAAAATAGAGGAAACACCTGATAAATGAAGACTGAAAATAGCTAAATCCACAGATCCTCCAGAATGACTGGTTATACCACTTAACGGCGGATAAACCGTCCATCCGGTACCAGCGCCCACTTCTACCAGAGCAGAACTTAAGAGAAGTAACAGTGACGGTGGTAACAACCAAAAACTAATGTTATTTAATCGTGGAAATGCCATATCAGGTGCACCTATAAGAATCGGAACGAACCAATTACCAAATCCACCTATCATCGCGGGCATAACCATGAAGAAGATCATTAAAAAAGCGTGAGCTGTTATTAACACATTATAAAGTTGATGATTTCCACCAAGAATTTGATTGCCAGGCTGTGCTAATTCCATACGAATTAGTACCGAAAAGCATGTACCCATAACTCCAGCAATGGCACCAAAAATGCAATATAGAGTCCCTATATCTTTGTGGTTCGTGGAAAACAGCCATCTTTGTGCAAAATTGTTCATTTCAGAACTCCATCTTTCAATAATACCATGCTTTGTTGAACTAGTTTCGATTGATGTTTTCGCAATTTAGAAAAGCGAAATTCGTCACAAACTGTTTCGCGAAAACAGGTGACTATCTTCTCTTGTAAACTGCTGCGAGAATGCTCTTGAATAGCTAATAGTGTTTTCAACTTTTGCTCTACTTGTTGGCATAACACAGCTTGCACTGTCTGTTTGCACTTAGGTGCGCAGCGCGTAAGCAGATCATTTATACAAGATTCTCCAATCATTTGCGTACTTGAACGCAAACTTATACTACGTAATTCATGCTGTTTCTTCAACTCGGACAACAGAGCTTCTTGAGAACTCATCAATTGCTGTAGCTCTGAAAGAAGAGCTTCGCTTCGCGCATCAGAAGTAGCTTTTAAAATTTCACCAAAGGTTTTTTGACTAAATATAACAAAACCTACAAAACTTAAAGCTACAATAATTTCTTCATTATAAATTAAGATTTGTTTTGAACTTAAAACACTAGAAATTAAAATAGCGAATATAATAAATTTACGCATTCGTATTTTTCTTTTTTCTTGGTCCGTCCTTGATATTCATTAGGGTGTTCCTTTGTCCGCGTAAAACATAGATTTTGTTAAGAGCTGTGGTTCGACGTGACGCTAAAGAAGTTATATGATAAGTAGAGGGACTCATAATTGAAAGTGCGTTTTTTTTTATCACTTGTGAGACACTAATTTCTCCTAAGGAACATACATAAGATTTATTCAGTCGTTTTAATTGATTAGCATTTAAGCTTTTTACCATTTCGTTACACCACTTGGATGCTCCAGATACACCCGAGTACAGATAGGATATACTGGTATCAAAGCATTCTTTGAAAACAACATCCTGTTCAACACTGTAATCGCTCGGCTCTGTGCCTACATCCTGATGTGAAATCAGCTGTTTTCGTAATTTGAGAATGCGACTTATTTTGGGTAATCCATCATTATATAATAATACATAAAAGGCCATATAAAAGACACATAACCAAACAAATTGCGTCAAATAGGTAAATTGATCTAGTTGAGGCATTTTTTTTTTCCTTTTTCTTTGCTGATCCAAATACTTTTATTGAATCACGAGAGAAGAAAACAAGTTTTCTTCTTTGAGCCCTTATTGAGCCCTTAATGGTAAAGCTCTTTAAGCAAAACCTACCAAACGGGCCGCAGATTTTCATGGAGAATTGAAAAAAGAAAAGTTGGTGAAGAAACTAGAGTCATGATTAAAATATATATATATATTTTGGTATTAGTATTCTACATAACGCGGAGCGAACACCGCGATTGTTTCGGAGTCTGGACGAAAAAAAAGATTTTTTAAGCTTATAGAGCTTATAGATAGATAGGTTAACTAAAAGCTACTAATATTTCCACTACTATCCATTCCATCATCGAGGTATCGAGTTTCCACATGGGCATATGGGGCAATGATAAATCGCTTGTAGTCACACTAATTGGTCATTTTCATGACATCCTTTCTTCAAACCCAGTTCTTTAGTTGCTCCGCGTTAACACACCAACAAAATTTAATTCCTTGCCCGGCCTTGATCTCTGAGTCTAGATACGTTATTTGTGGTAGATCGTTCCGTATTTTCATGCGTTTCCTCAGTGCGGGCTTGAGGCTTTGGGCCTAAGCGCTTTAAGCTTTGTTTGGTCTTTTGGGTCGTAAAGACCATAGGAATAAAGCTCGAATTTTTCTTTTTTTCTTTTTCGGTCTTTTCATATTTATGAAAAACTGTGTCTTTTTTCGTGTTTTGCAAGTGTTTCCGCTTTGTGCCCAAACGCTTTACTCGTTTCTGACGCGGTTTTGCTGGCGAAGAATAATCTAGTTTGCCATCACCAATTTCTTTTACTACGATATTGCCAATTTTTGAGTTCATGTTCAAAATAGAGAAGATTCTCCATTGACTATGAAATACTTTTCGATTTCTGCGAAGACTTTTTGGAAGAAAAGCTATATGACCTGCGATTGCTACCGCATAACCTCCTTTGACTGAATTCAAAATAAACCCTTTGATCAAATTCCGGTCACTTCGCCAGATTCTAGTTAGTTCAGTCCAAACTAGTTTGCTTTTACATTTTCTTTCTAGAGGTTTTGACAAAAGCATTTTTGGTTCACCAAACACTTCCACATCTTCAATTCCCAAAATAAACCTCGTTTGCTTAGTAATTGGCACTCTTTTCAGCTCATGTTGGAAACAAATTATTGGAGTTTTCAGCCCCGTATCCACCAATATCATGCTTTGTCGTAATTTTTTAACTGAACATTGTATAGCGCTTCCGCGTAATGGATTCAAACTAGAATTATATTGGGGAAATAGTTGAGTAAAGCTCATGTTGCTTTTTTCTTTTTTTTAGTACTTATTTTCTAACTTGATTCATCTGCTTATAGAGGCTTTCAGACCACGCTGCGCCCTCATAATCAATTTCATGAGGAATGCAATTACATAGTAATTGCTAGAGAATGGGGCGAAATTCGGGCTGCTATCGTTGTGTCCTCTCACAGAGCCGTACACGATAGTTTTGTGTCATACGGCTTTTCGCTTGAAGCCACGAAAAAAAAAGTATAGATTTTTTTATGTTGATATCCTCCATTTTCTATCACCAGTTAGCCTATCTCGCAAAAAAGAGTCCGATACCGTCGCCGCGTGAATATACACGCGGCTCTTAGCGAATGAGGCCCAAGGGGCTGCGAAGACTGTGGCCTTTCATTCATTTTTTTCGTACCGAAAATAGAAAAAATGGCTAAGTAACATAAAGGTAATGTATTGGATTGCAAATCCTAGAAAGATGGTTCAAATCCGTCCTTAGCCTACTTGAAATTCTACTGTTTCTCTACAAGTACTGCACTTTCTTATTTAAGGAAGGTCAAACCCTTTGATCAACCTCTAGACTTACCCGCCATCTGCAACACAGACAGTGCAGGCGACAACCAGCTAAGCGCCCGCTGCCTTTTGGCAAGGCCTTGTTTTAAACTTCGAGGTTGCTCTTCATCGAAGATAAGAAGCAAGAGAAGTGAAATATATATCTATATATATTTTTTTGTGAAGCAGTCTCCGGAACGAAGCATGCTTTTGTCTAAAGCCACTGCAAGATTGATTTTCAGACCACTTTATTCTCTCAAGATCTGAACTCCTTAAAAATTCTTTAATAGAAAGCTTCACTCTATTGTGTTTAGAAGTGGATTTGAACCACTGACACAAGGATTTTCAGTCCTTTGCTCTAACCACCTGAGCTATCTAAACGGAAATAAAAAAAAGGAACTATGTACAATTCTAGTTTGTTGGTTATTCAAAAATTATTAAGTACAAATGCATATCTGGGCCATCGAATACCTACTTCCGATTTTCAAGGATATTTATACGGATTTAGAAATGAAATGGCTATTATTAATTTAGAAAAAACACTTATTTGTTTACGAAGGGCTTGTAATTTGATCGAATCTATTATTCGTGCAAAAGGCCATTTTTTATTAGTGAATACCGATCCAGAATATAATAAAATAGTTCGACAAATGGCAAAAAGAACCAATCAGAGCTATATCAATCATAAATGGATTGGAGGATTTTTGACCAATCGCAAACATATGAAAAATGTACAAAAACACTTTCAGAATTTTTCTGCGCATTCCAAATTTAAAGACGCCTCTATATCGTCGCCCTTCGATTTTTTTCCGCATTTTAGAAAGATGCAAAAATGTTTTGAAGGAATCATGACACACGATATTCCAGATTGTTTAGTAATAATAGATGCAAATAAAAATTCTATGGCTATACTTGAAGCCAATCAATTACAAATACCTATCGTATCTTTGGTGGATTCTAATATTTCGAACAGATTACAAAAATTAATAACTTATCCCATTCCAGTAAATGATGATTCTATACAGTTTGTATATCTATTTTGTAATTTGATTACGAAAACAGTCATTCTTTCACAAAGTGCTTGGCCGCTCTCGCGAAAACCCTTAAATCGGGGCCGCAGGCCCTAGCAAAAAAAAAAATATATAGATTTTTTTTTCGGATTGAAAATTGGGAAAAAGAACCTTGAAACTCTTTCTAAAACTTTTTTATCAACAGATTCTACTTAATTCATCTACACTAATAACGACTTTTTCTCTATTTCTGTCATATATCGTAGTCACGCCCTTAATGATAGGTTTTTCTAAAGACTTCTTATGTCATTTTCATTTGGGTCTAATTTGGATTCGTTTATTGTTTTCTTTTCTTCCCGAACGTTTTCTCCAGAATGATTTTGAAGATGGTACACTCGAATTGTATTGTTCAAGCGGCTATTGTTTGCAAAAAATATTACTTTCTAAATTGGTAGGTCATTGGGTTCTTCAAATAAGTGGTATTTTTGGTACTTTCCCAGTGGTACAACTTCTATACCAATTTGATCAACTCAAAATGAATTGGTTCACCCTTATTATAGGAAGTCTGATATTTACTCTTATGTGTGGTATTCATTCTTGTTTGGCTCTCGGAATAATATCTCATAGTTGGAACAGTTTGCAAAATCTTACCACTTTACCCACTCTATTACCCTCAATCATTTTCTGCGCCTCTACCGAAACAGAATGGTTTCATGTTCTTTTATTAATGGGGTATTTACTTTTGTTTTTATTTCTTTATCCTATTCTGGTTTCGATCATTTCACAAAAGTTGATAAGCCAATAGAATTGATTGCCTTTGCGGGTATACCGGCTCACTCATCGTAAATATTGTGGAGCAAACAAAAAAAGAATATATATATATTCTTTTCCTTCTGTATTTATTTCCTATACTAAACTCCTGTACACCGTTTAATTCTGGCAGAAAGAGAAAGCAGGGATTTGGTGAAGTTTGAGTGAGAAAACTATTTCCAGGTGGCCCAGATGGGAATGATCCAGCTTAGCAGAGCACAAAGCTTCTTTTTTTCCGCATTATAGATGAGATGTCTTGGGAAGGCCCGTTACTAAAGCGCTTCGAAGCGCAGGGCTCAGCGAAGAAAATTTGTTTCCTTGCTGGGCTGGCTCTTCTTCGGCAGGTTTCCACGAAGCAAGGAGCGAATCAAACAGAAAAAAAAGCTGTCGAATTTTAATAATTAGCACGAAATGATCCATATTTTTTTTCTAGCTGGGCCATTGATGGACTATTATTTCATGATAAAACGTTAGAAAATCCCTATGTATTTCGAAATACTACGACCTTCTTTGATCATGTCATGCTCTTTTCGCTATGCACGAATTCTCATCGGATTTTGTTGGTTCCTAGCAGCAATGGCTATTTATTTAAGTATCTGGGTAGCACCATCCGATTTTCAACAAGGTGAAAATTATCGCATTATCTATGTGCATGTTCCAGCTGCTTGGATGAGTTTACTCATTTATATCGCAATGGCTATCAGTAGTGTGTTATTCTTATTAACAAAACATCCGCTTTTTCGGTTATTTTCCAAAAGCGGCGCCAAAATAGGTGCTTTGTTTACATTGTTTACCCTATTAACCGGGGGTTTTTGGGGTAAACCCATGTGGGGTACCTTTTGGGTGTGGGACGCTCGTCTAACCTCTGTATCAATCTTGTTCTTTATTTATTTAGGTGTACTGCGTTTTCAACAGTTTTCCGCGGACGTCGCTTCTATCTCTATCCGTATAGGGTCGATCAATATACCAATAATTAAATTTTCTGTAAACTGGTGGAATACATTGCATCAACCTTCCAGCATTAGCCAATTTGGTACTTCAATACATATTTCTATGCTCATTCCAATCCTGTTAATCCTTATTAGCTTCCTTTGTTTAAGTGGGATTTTTTTTATTTTGGAAACACGTCAAATTATTTTATCTTTTTCTAGTTTTTCCGTAGAGAGTCAAATAAATCCGCAAAACAACAATAGAAAACAGGTTTTTTTTTATACGAACGATGGATCAAGCAAAAGCACCTAAGGAAAGGTGGACTTTTATTATTGGGTTTAAGCAAGTTGTTTAAGGCTTTAGGAGAAGCAAAGCGACGCTCTGCGTTAAAAAAAGCAAAAAAATCTATTTTTTTTGCCAATTATAAGCAAAATTTACTGAAATGTATAATGAATTGGGCCATTATTTTTTAGTACTGAGTATTTTTGTTGCATTAACTTACAACAAAAGACCTGCGGCTATTTCACTTTATTTTCTCTTCTTTACTATCTCTTTTTTCGGTATTTTGTTTTGCTATATTTCCTCTGATTTTTTCAATTACAATGTATTTACCAACTCAAATGCTAATGCGCCTTTATTTTATAAAATATCAGGAACATGGTCTAATCATGAGGGCAGTTTGTTATTATGGTGTTGGATCTTAAGTTTCTATGGATTTTTTTTGGGTCATCGGGTTCGACCTTGCAATGTTTCAAAACGAGGGCGCAGCAAAAATCTATTTTTTTTCCGCAGACCGCTCGTGGCTTTTCGCTCTGCTTCCTTCATAAAAAAAGAGAATAAACAATTCAGACATCATTTGTTGCAGAACCTGTTTAGCACCATAAATCATAGAAGCTCCCTCGAGAGCCAGTCCAAAGCGGCGCCCTCAGGTATCGTCCAAGAGCCCTCGGATAGAAGGTTAAAAGATGGTGCAAATGCAGAAGAAAATAAAAGGCCCATAGGGCTTAAAAAATGGAAAGAGTTGAAAAAAAAAAAATCTAGATTTTTTTTTTTGCTTTACGCTTTATGTAACAATTTAGATTCTTTATTTTTGGCACAAAATGCAAATAATAAAGTTTCCTTTATTGATGAACGGCGAATTTATATGGGCATTGCTTTCTTCTTTTCGATTTTCTTATTAGCAAGTTCCAATCCTTTTGTTCGAATCTCATTCGTTTGTACCAAATCACTTGCAGAATTAAATCCTGTTTTACAAGATCCTATATTAGCTATACATCCTCCCTGCATTTATGCAGGATATGTCGCCAGTGCTATCGGTTTTTGCTCATGTCCAGCCAAAATAATGAATGGTATCTCTGCACTCTATTTGCCGATGCGAAGAGAAAGCAAGGCCGAAATTTTTGATGCTTTCTTTCGCATAACAAATGAGCTGATTACCCAGGAGAATGCAAAGAAAATTCTAAAAAATCTATTTGAAAATACCTGTTCTCTTCATCCCAGTTTTGCTTTCATCTCGCTACGCAATAGAAGCCTACTCGGGCTTCGGCACTTGGTGTCGCCCTCTTCGCCCTGGTCGAAAGAGCGGCTGAATCTTACAGAGAGCCAGTGGACGAAGCGTGTTGTTCGTAAAGCGAATACTGCGTTTTTGTATTTCGGTTGGACCCGTAGCGCGAACAAAGTGGTCTCTGGCCCACAATACCATGGGTGGAAACAAATTCAAATTTGGATCTTGACATGCTGGTGTTTTTTGACTGTAGGCATATTGCTAGGAAGTTGGTGGGCTTATCATGAATTAGGGTGGGGGGGTTGGTGGTTTTGGGATCCTGTAGAAAATGCTTCTTTTATGCCTTGGCTATTAGCTACAGCTTGTATTCATTCAGTAATTTTCCCTAAATTGAATTATTGGACTTTGTTTCTCAATATGGTCACTTTTCTATGTCGTGTTTTAGGAACTTTTTTCGTACGTTCTGGATTGCTAACTTCCGTTCATAGTTTCGCCACAGATTCTACACGAGGAATCTTTTTATGGTTTTTTTTCCTCAACATTACTATCATATCTTTGATGTTTTTTTCTCAAATGAAGCGGCAATCAAGTACTAGGCTAGTTGGTGCATTATTTGATTTATCATTAAATCAAAGCCTGAGGGCCCCAAAACCCGTAAACCAGATCTTATGGTATTCGCGGCGAAGCACTCTATTCGTGCACTGGCGTCAATCTACTCGTTTATTAAAGCTGATGGGGGACGAAGAAGGCCATGACAAACTAATTGTATACAAAACAAGGAAGATACATAAAGAAAAAAAGCTCTTTTTCTCGGGCCAGAGGGAGAAAAAGCTAGCACCATTTCGAATCCACACGGTGAAACCTTTGGCTTTTTTGTCATTTGTTATGCGAAGGCTCCGCGCCTTCCAGGAACTATGGCTACGGAGGTAGCGTACCGGGGGCGCAAAGCCTTCGCCAAAGGCCGAGGAAGAGAAGCCTTCGGCCCTGCCAATGAATCATTTTTTTGTTTCCATTTTGAGTTTTTCTATCTCGTATTCTCTTTTTCTTCGAAGCAAAATCCTAAAAACAAATAGAGCAGATGGTCCAACTACAGAACTTTTTTTTTCTTCTTATGTTTCTAGTTTTGCTTTGTGGTACAGCAGCACCCATACTATTTCAATGGTCGGTAAGTAGAGATGTTCCCACAGGTGCTCCTTTTTCTCATGGTACTATAATACCTATTTTTACCTCTTTATTACCGCTTCTAGTTCATGTACATTCCAGGGGATTCATACGCTCTATGGAGAAAACAGAAAGGATAGTTTTGGTAAGAGCAAAACCCATTTTATTACTTAACATAATTGAAAAAAGCTCCCCAAAAACTAGAGCTAAAAATGCATGTTTTTTCTTTTTTCTCTTTCTTTTTAATTTCTCCATTTTCAAATCTATGGGAGACTTGTCATATTCAGAATCTTTCTGTGGTGTGCTTTGTTTTTCATTATCTCGTACATTTTTTTTATCATTTAAATATAGGCGCGATACGTGGGCAAACGAGGAGCGTGGGCTTGGAATGGAAGAAAAAGGAAAACCGCGTAGGCGGGCACAGAGAAGAAAGCGCCAAGCGCTTTGTTGGCCTAGCGGAAGAAAGAAACAAAGAAATAAAAAGAAAGAAAATTTTTCCTTTTTATTTCTTTCAAATAAATCAAAAATATTTTTGATTTATTTGCTGCAATTTTCAAAAACCTTCGGCTTCAACGAAAAAGCCAAAATTTTGGCTTTTTATTCTCTGCTTGCTTCTTCGCAAGCTTATTCTCTCGTCCTTGAAAATATTTGGAATAGATTTTTTATTGTTCGCGCCTCACCAAAAAGACTGATGGATGTTGGTCATGACTTTCGAAAAGTTCCCATGACCATGAAAATTTCACATGGAGGAGTTTGCATCTTTATTATGGGTGTTATTCTGTCGTGCGACCCGGCAGCTTATGCGCGACCATCTCGTGTTTAAGCTCACGCCATATGGGCGTGAACTCTGGTTGAATTCGGGTTCTAAATCCCGCCGCTGAGATGCTCAGTCGACTCTTGAACCTTGATAGGAAGACGGCTTCTTCCCAAATTAGTGCAAAAGGTTCAGGGACTTAGGATGAACTTAATGTGAATGGGTATAAGCTTCGCTGCTCAAAAACACCCAGTATTGACCACACTGAGAGACTTGCCAATAGCAAAAAAGGCCGCGGGTAACGCTAGTTGGCGAAATGGCGTTAAGCATTCCTGGCAATACGGAAAGAGAGGTCGTGATGATATCATCTACGTTCGTACTGTCCCCTGTGGAGTAAATCTCACATCCAAAAATCTAACCAGGGAACGGAATAATTCCCATTAAGTTCCAGTAAAACTGGCAGGCCAGCCGGGCCGTAAGCTAGTGGGAACAGGATTCTTCCGGCAAGACAAGACCTTTGGGGCAAACGCTCACTTTGCTCGCGTCAGTGAAAGAGATCCCGAAGAAAAGGCCGACGCGGGGACTCAGGGCGCAGCATAACGAATGGTGAAGAGTTCATATAAGCAGAATAAACGGGAAAAAAAATTTTTAGGCAAATGCCATGTAAATTTCCGCTTCATTATTTATTATTCGGTCTTCAGGCTCCCCTTGAGAAGAGCCGTATGAGGCCGTAGGCTCACGTACGGTTCGGAAGCCAAGCCCCTGCAGTGATGCTGTGGCTTAGGTTAACCAACACAAAAAAGAGACAGTTTACTCAATTATTGCCTTTAGGTTCTGAACTACATATAGGAAGAGAGCATTGTTGTTTGCGAGGTATTGATCAATTACATGGACCCACCTTTCATTCCATTTGTGGTAATTTGATTATTTACAAACCGTCCTTAAAAAATCCATTCATTTTTGATTATGATGAATCATTTCGTGCCATAATCGACTTGTTGCCAATTGCTGCGCTTTCGTACCAGAATGAAAAAGTTGAAAAAAAATATATCTATTTTTTTTCAACTTTTTTCCATGGTGACAGATCATGGAGAAATCGCGAACATCATAGTTTCCCACTTTGGTTGACTGTGTTCCCAGAAAAAAGATTTTCTTTTTCTAATCAAGAAACAAGCACTACCAAAGTGGCTATACATAGTAATCTTTTTACGGATCTATATGCTTTAATTGGAACTGGAAGTTTCGAAACAGGCTGGTATATTACCATAATGAAACTACCTTTCATTTTCTGTATTTGGATAGGCTTCATTTTGGCTTCATCGGGAGGCTTGCGTAGTTTTCTACGTCAGCTGGCTTTATATAGATTGGATCGGAATTGAAAAAAAAAATATATATATATTTTGTAGAAAATGCAAAATTACATAAATCTGGAGTAAAAGGATTCGAACCTTTGCCTGTCGGTATCAAAAACCGAAGCCTTTCCACTTGGCTATACTCCAAAAAATCTACCTACGGCCTGTTTTTCAAAGCTTGTAAAGTGCTATGCACCCACCTAAAACAAAAACAAAATAACTTCCCACTCTGCCAATGGCTCATAACAGACCAACGTAGGGGTGGTTAATTTGCTTATGTTCTCCTACAATATACAATATTTTTTGATAATCGAATTATTCATCTATATCGTGAAGGAAGGACCTATAACTTTAAACCTGAGCTATTCTCCTATGCATACATAGTAAATAAATAGAGCACATAATAGTTTCTAATCTGATTTATGAATTGAGCACACTTCTTATGAATAAACATAGATTCTTTTTTCGCCAATCAAGCAGCATGGCTTCTCTTCCAATTTTTAAAAACAGTTTGATCACGACTCGTGTTCGATCCGCGGGGCGAGAGTACAAATACTATGCGAGGTTCAAGACCCATTGATTTACAAATTTATGATATAATACTAAATTTCCTAATAGTAGTTATACCTTTTTTTTGTCAAATGTCGTTTGTTCCAAAGATGTCTATGAATTTAGGTGAGGGCCGCAGCCATAAATCTTTAATAAAAAAATTCAAAACATCAGAGGGATTTCTATTTATAGATCAAGCAATCTGGTTACACTTAATCTTGATATGGGTCTTGAACCTAACCACTCGAATTACTAAGCCTGTTTTTTTTTAAGGCGTTAGATACACGAAAATAACCGCGGTGATTAGAGGATGGTGCGATCACTGCGGTCCCTTCCGCACAAATAGGTTGGGATTAGAAAATGCATGTCATATTAATATCAAATATATCACAATGATATATTTAAGAAATAATAATGCTAAACAAATAGTTGTTTCTGGAGCCTCGTAACTTCCGCTGGTAATAATCATAATCTAAGGAAAGATAAGTTTCGGAAAATTCTCGTCATAGCCTTATGTTCTGCGATAAGAGCAGAGTTTAGGGTTAGCTTTAAGCTTCTATTACCTAGGAAAAATCGTGGACTCATTATGTTATTTTATCGTCGTCACTTCATAATATTGTCCTACTTGGCGCTTACTGTGGATTGGGCACCTTCATTCTTCATTCCCATTTGGTTGACCTGCGCGTAAATTTGTGGTCACTTCGTGATTCGACTGCCATTAGTTGAATATGCCGGGTGCGGCTCGACAATCTACCATAGCTGGTGGCATACTATCTCAAGAAGCAGTATTAACTGGGAAACAGTAATTCTATAGTAGGCTAGCCGAACAACTAAAGGCCTAGTGATCGCAGAACTTGAAGTTCCGACTTGTACGGATAGAGGGACTCGAACCCCCACAAACATTATGGTCACCAGAACCTAAACCTGGCATGTCTACCAATTCCATCATATCCGCCAAAATTTGATCAAATCTGTGGAAATTTTTTTTTATTTTCTTCAGTTATTAGACTCTCTTAATGGCCTCAATACCATTTCAGATGGTAGCTCAAGGGCCCATGGATTGCCATATTTTTTACCGCCGATCGATAATCACAGTCACATGAATGGGTCAAAGGCCCTCTCGTCAAACTAGAATTGAACTTACACCATCATATTTGGCCTAACCCTGTAGGTTAGGTCGTGTTTTATGGTTTCTGAGTCGTGCCTATAGATAAAGTCATTTCTCATGGTTCGTCATTGTAAAAAGAAACTAAACTAAATTTGCTTATTAATGATCCATAAGTCATATTGTTTTTTGCGTCTGCGGGTATACTATCTAAGCATCATATCTTTTTGACTGCGTCGAAAGAAAGAGGGCGAAGCGGTTCTTTGCTTTCGCGCAGTGAACCACTAGTGCCGGTAGTCTATCTTGTAGGTCATTTGATTGGTATACTGACGATTTTATTATGTCATTTTCTATTGTCGTCTCTGTTCCATTGTGGTTGAGCGCGTGATGTACAAAAACATGCAAATTTTTGATTCATCCAATACTATACAGATTATGACATCTATATATTTCGGTCCAGTGCACTGTGGCGCGTTTTGCGACATGGCTCAGTGTCGCGCCTCGAGCTAAGCCACGGCACAATACGCGCTGTCCCGCCGAGTAAAAATCTCCTCAAGCTTTTCAGGGTACTGCCCTATTTTTCGGCTGCCAAGCACAGAGCCACCAACTGAAGATCATTCCTTTTTCTTGAATGAATCATCATAAATAATGATTATATATTTTTTTTCATAAAGAGAATATCTTGTTTTTTGAGAGAATATCTTGTTTTTTGCTTGATTCTGCAAAAGAATTACACAACGTTAAGATCTGTAAAGGTTACATGCTATTTTGTTTTAAAAAAGGGTAACTAATTACCCTACTTACGGATGGAGAGGGATTCGAACCCCCGGTATTCTCAATACTTCGGTTTTCAAGACCGACTCTTTCAACCGCTCAGACATCCATCCTTATCTTAGTAAGATCATCGGCTCAAAGGAACCAATAATCAACCTACTATTCATTTGCTATGTAGATGGAGATTTGAAAGAAAAAAGCGGGAAGAAATAAAAAAAAATTTTAGGCGGATATAGATTAAAGGTAAATTATCTGCCTTCCAAGCAGGAGATATGGGTTCGATTCCCGTTATCCGCAATGGCTGAAAAAACAAATGAAACTTCATATGCCTGCATCAAGATTCAAAACTTGTCGTCAAATTTCGGAAAATGTTTGGCAGACCAAAAAACTTACTCAAAAACAAAAAGCCATTATTTTGAAGCTTCAGAAAAAAACAAATAAAAAACAATCTGACTTTTCCAAAGAATTACAGACTATACAAAAGTTGTCCCTTTTTTATGGAAAATTACCCATTAAAAAGATGCGAAGGTCTAAAACGCAGACTTATCTAGATAAAAAAAATAGTTTGTTATTCGATATGGAACGAAGATTAGACGTGATTCTGGTTCGTCCCAATTTCTGTTTGACTATTTTCCAAGCAAGGCAGCTAATAAGTCATAAAAAAATTTGTGTCAATTATAAAATGGTCAATATTCCTGGTTTTCAATTATCTAAGGGTGATCTTATATCTATTCAAGATAATTTTTTATATTTCATTAGATCAAAAATAAGACAAAATTTTCAGAGTAACCGAATATGGAGAATAAAACCTACTCATTTGGAGGTTAATTATAAAACACTAAAAGCCGTGGTATTATATGAACCTCAACAAATACAATTCCCTTATAGCATAGATCTAGACCTTCTTGATTAAAGCAAGAACGTATGTAAATTATTTATTGGCAGAGCGATAACAGAGTTAATCTCTCGTAGATAGTGAAAAAAAGATATTCCGGGAATCTTTTGATTTTCTCGAACCATTTTTGGCTTTTTGCTATGGATATAAAGACAATACTACAATTGCGCAAAAAAATCAAGTAAAGCTCGTATGCCCAGGCAGACGGAGCATTCTTTTATGCTCTACGAGCTTCTTTCTTGGCCTTGTATTATCTTCTTGCGTTTTCGGGGCTAGAGATGGAAAAAGAAGCGGGGAATTAGTCCGCTTTGTAGTGTGGAGTGAAAAATACTTTTGTTTGCTGCGCCCTGGCTAGTTTTGTAACAGCTAGAAGCAAGCCTAGTCTTATATCATATCGAATTGGCGAAGACTATGGCCTAGTGGGCGTCGCAGCTCCATTTCGGCGAAGCGCCTATTCGTTGCTTGATGGCGTCGTCACGGTTGCTTTGCCCTGCTCGGCCGGATCCGAATCGACCATAAAGCATCTAGGGTGGGGGAGGGCGGCGCGAACAAAAGCTATTGGGCTTCTGCGCGTCCTTTTCCCGCATCGGCGAGAAGAAAAGAAAGGTAGCCGGGAGGGAATAAATAGATGGTTAAAGCTTAATGCATAACAGCAAGCAAAATTGGGCCAAAGATCAAAAAAAATCTATCTATATTTTTGTTTTTTGCTGCGCCCCGCGGCCTGCCCCCTGGCCATGGCCCAATTTCGGTTAAAGGACTAGTTGCTTCTTATAAACTTGTATAATCAATGCGTAAAAAAGGGTCAACTCTATTATACAATAAATAAGTAAACAAGCGACAATTTGACACCAGATATCTGGAGGTGTTAAAAAAGCTGCTGTAAAAATCGAAAGAACCATAAAAAAACGACGATTTTTTATGCAGCTTTTCACAAAAATCCCTTTTGATTCTAGCAAAAAGATCACAAGTACCTGTACTTGGGAGCATATTGATGAAATAAACAAAATACGAACAGTTAATAAAATATAGTCAAAAATCTTAGGTTGTAACTTTATTATAAGCAGATTAGTTGATGTTTTATTCAATTCATATAAAAAATGCCAAACATTGGGAACTATCGCGACAAAAGTGACGAAGAGAAACGAGAAGAAGCAAAAACCACTTAAGTAAAAGAATTTGTTGTATTTTTTTCTTTGTTCTTCATAACAACTGGGAATCAAAAAACACCAGATTTGATAACTTGAAAAAAAAAATAGAAAATAAAAGCATGATATTAGAGAAATAGTAACATACGTGCTTAAGGCCTCCGTTAATCGTGTACAAATAAGACCTGGATAGGAGAGAATAAGAAAGGATTTCGCTGACGAAGAAAACAAATCTTCTGAAAACCAATAACACGTGAACCATGTTAAACTGAAGCAGATAAATATCCAAAAAAAACGAATTCTAACTTCTTTCAGAATAGTTTTAAATAAAAAATTCGTGATATTTCATTGTGTGTTGAACCTAATAAGAGCGAAAAAAAACGTTGGGTTGGCTTTTACTGCGCCCGGCAAAGTGTGCAATCAATCGTAAGGCCCTCCCTACCAAGATTTTATTTTCATTTCATTAGTAGTTAAGGGTTCGCCTCTAGAATTTTACTACATTTAAGGGTACTCATTCATCATAATGCAATTACTATGTACTAAAACCGTATTACAGCCGAGCATTTCTATTTCATTGAGTAAAAGGCATGGCATAGAGCGCATATAGCCACGGGAATCTATGGCTAAATCATATTTTTTTTTGCTTCATGTATGACTTTTATTTCTGGTGCTATTCTTCCGCTGCGCGCCCTTTATTCGTCACACGAAGACAGCTTTTTTCTTTGTAGTTCACGAATGAATGAAGGTTAGTATTGTACTGCATTCTTAGCTCAGTTGGATAGAGCAACAACCTTCTAAGTTGAAGGTCACAGGTTCAAATCCTGTAGGATGCTTAAAGAAAATGCATAATGAATGAATCGATAATATATACCAACGGTACATGCATTTATCGATTGGTTCAAACCCATTAAAGGTTACATACCATACATACTACATACACGCGCGGATTGACCGATTTATAAATAAATAATTTTTTCTTTATTTTGGGGGAGAGTGGCCGAGTGGTTAAAAGCGACAGACTGTAAATCTGTTGAAGGTTTTCTACGTAGGTTCGAATCCTGCCTCTCCCATATACTCCGTATCTGAAGAATAGAGACGAAGCACTTGTTTTTGTGCTTATCCCTTCATGCAATTAAATAGAGTGGAACTTTCTCAGAAACATATTGAATGCTTTGGTATTCGAGCCCTCTCCGAACCGTACGAGATAGTCGCCCATCATACGGCTCTCTAATTCAACCTCTATTCGGATTTGCCTCTGTCGTTAGATTCTGGCTTGTTCTCCCAGTGACCGATCTCCAAGTGGCTTAAGTACCATAAAGCAACTTGCTTTTTCATTATGACGATCATGAGGAATTCTAGCAAGAGATAATAATATAAAAAAAATGCATTTTCATTATCTCCTCCGAGCTCGTTCTTAATACCCTGAACATGGTGCATTCTATTCTAAATCTGAATAGGATGAAGGAAGCACGAAGAGCAGTTACGCTGCGTTTTAGTCATCAAGCAAGTGATGCCATAGGATTCTTGATAACAGAATTTATTCTGCAGTTTAGAACGTATGAAACGAATTTTAGATAGTCAAGGTAGGGCAGGGCTTTTGACAAGGACGCCACTAAGCTGGCATCGAAGACAGTATGGTTTTTAGTATATCCCCTTTTCGGTTTCATATTTTGCGTGGAGTACCTCTTTCACTCATAGATTGTTTCCATGCTCCCATCTGGGTGTCCGTGATACCGCAAAAAAAATCTATATATATATATAGATTTTTTTTTTGCTTATGAAAGTAGGTCTTCAAAAAGGCGTTTTCCATTTTGGCTTCTCATTCTGTCTCGTCCGCATAGCAAATGGCAGCATGTAGATTCGTTTTGTGCTGAACTTCTTCCGATTACCGTGCTTCGTTCTATAGGGCTCCAGTTCTGGTTCCATCAATGGTCTCTTCTCGTTTGATATTGGTGTCATCGATTCGGGTCCTGCCGCCCCAATTGGACATAAAGCATTATTCACGAGTCCAGGTTGCCCACGATGTTTTGCAGATCTGAATAGGTTTCCCTAGCTTTGCGAAAGCGGAAAATCCAAGAGTCCATTGAAAGAGCGGCAGCGCCCTAAATTGCTTTTCTCTTTCTTTTTGGACAAATCCTGTTTGAAACCCGTAAGGGCTTAGCTAGGAGACGTGGTTGAATATGGTCTGCTAAGGTACAGCAGACGGTTAGGCCCCTTCCCTTTTGTCGGCAGTTTTAGCGAAAAAAATCTTTTTACTACGTACGGCTCAGGCGGGTACTATGGGCCCTCTGCCATCCACTTCGGCCAGCTGGACGAAAGTGGATTTCACCGGTGTTGCCTACAGTTTTTGGCTAATTTTAATTCAAGGCCATTTTGCGTTGAGATGTCGTTTAGTCTTTTGTCCCCATTATTTTGGGTAATCTGCTCCCTCGTGCAGGCTCTGTAATATCCGCCCGCAGGGTTTCCTTTTCTATTCTGGCCTCACCATAATTTATTGATGGCAGACTGAGAGCTTGACAGCGCGCACTCGTGTGCATTACCACAGGGAGTTCCTCATGATTAACTGCAGGTCCAGTTTGACCGAAAGAGACTTTGATTTGCCAGAGCAGGGGCTCATCTCATACAAGAGCAGGCTAGCGTAGTGGTCTTGGGTTGTTTGAGCTAGAATCATTCGTTTGCTTCGTGAACCTTTAGGCTTTGTTCAAAAAAAAAGAGAAAATTGTTTTGCTATGCACCCTTCGCTGCTTTTTCTCATCATAATCAACCTTTTATTCGCTAAGCAAAGAAGTAGACCGCAGGTCAAACGTATTTTCTTTTCTGAACGCTGCCTGTGGTCCTTTGGGTGCTTTCGCGCTTTATAGGATAGCAAAAAAGCAAGTTGAAAGCCTAAAAGACATACTCTACCATCATGAGGTCTTCCTTGTTTCTTTCTCCAACTACGTCTCTAGAGCATGCTGTGGTTCCCACCCGTTTACACGGTGGTTGGGTAAGCTCTATGCCTGGCACGCGGAATAGGGTCTCGCGTGGTTTGCTATATGGCCGCTAGCGCAAAACTGCGAAGAATTTCCATATGGCTAAACAATGACTGTAGGCGACGCGAACGGTCGCCCTAAATTCCACTGCGATAGTCCCACGAATTCGAAAAGTTATAACCAGAATGGCCAGCCCAATAGCGGATTCCGCAGCTGCCACCGTTAAAACAAATAAAGCAAATAATTGACCCATCATATCATCTAAATAAACCGAAAATACCAGAAAGTTTAAATCGACCGCAAGTAACATTAACTCAATTGACATTAACATAATAAGGATATTTTTTCTATTCAAGAAAATCCCCCAAATACCTGAAAGAAAAAGAATCATAGAAAATGTTAAATATTTTACTAGATCCATAATAAGAGTCTCTTTTTTGAAAGCCAACTCGGTTTCAAGCCAAGCACATGCCGATTCCTTAGCCAATAAGTACTGCTTTGCCCTTTTCTTTATGGCAAGGGCGATATAAACCGGAACAGGCACATAGAGGACAATGAAAAAGACCATCATTAGTAACCATTTAATTACTTACTGACTTTATCCGTGACACGGCCTCTACTAGCACCAGAAAAAAAAATATATATATTTTTTTTTTGCTGCGCTCTCCGCGCATATTTTCGCCCTATAGCACTATCTGAATCTTTAAATGATTATAAAGTTTTTTTAAAAAACAAAAAACAAAAAAACGTATTTGATAATTATTAAACAAAATACTCTGAAAAGAATCAAGATCCAATTTCGTGTTATTTCATGGTGAACATAATCTGTCAGAATTTCTTCAATTCCCACATGAATATGCCAGAATAACAAAATGTTTAACAGAATCAAAGTAGAAACATTTGATATAAAAATGGTTGGGATTAGAGAAGCGGCAGTCATTCTTTGAAGAAGCCAATGCCCCAAGGTTTCTCTATGAGCTTTCATTGCTTTTTACCTTTTTTTCGAGAGTAAAAGGAAACTGGCCTTTTTGGTCCGGCCCCTTCTTGTAGAAGCGTATGTGACAATTGTCCGTCATACGGCTCTGCCTATCTAAAAAATATCCTGTCGGCCGAAATAATACCGGAACAGGTTGTAGGCTTGTCTTGGTTAAGCCTCCGCAAGATAAAGTAGACCCAATTCCGAGGCATCGCTGAGCTATCAGGGAAAAAAGTCTATATATATAGACTTTTTTTCGGGGTTATCGTATTTCGTGCCTATGAGAAATAGAATCGGATAATATTCGATACAGCTAAAAAAGTTGCACAGAATAACATAATAATTCCGGAAGTATATACTTTGGATAATTCTAAAAAAAAACCTAAATCCCACAATAAATGACGAATTCCATTACTCATATGATAGCACAAAGCCAATAAACTGAAATTGACTACGCTTGAGATCAACCAATAGAAATAGAAAGTGAAGAAAAAAGCGTACCGGTAAAGATAATAAGAAGTAAGGTTAAGATCGCCTATTTTCAAGAAGAGGATACTAGAAAAGACCATAATGGATAGAGTCAAACTTCGGTAGGAAGTTATGATTAACCCCTGCCTCCTAAGTGCTCTCCGAACCGTACGTGATAGTCTCCCATCATACGGCTCACTAACTCTCCTGATTGGAATTTAACTCATGGGAGACGGACTCCATTAACTGCGGCTCGTTGGGTGCCTGCCCTTCCCGGCTACTGATTGGATTATCAATGGCACTGGATGTATCATCATATATAATGTATTAACATCTTGATGTTAATAGGGCGCAACAAAAAATAGATATATTTGCCGTTTTCTTTTTTGAGTGTCGGAGAGTAAAACCTGCCAGACTAGGCAGGTGCATAGACCCCTTCGCCTTTCATCTAATCCGCAAGTTTCCTGTTTACACGGTTCTTTTAGGATCAGGCAGGTACTATGGGTCCTCTGACTTCCAACCCAAACCATAGTGTATGGTTGGATCTCGCCGATATCACCTGTGAGCTATAGCGCTTGAGATGTCGTTTAGTTCTCTGTCCCCGTTACTTCGGGTAATCTGCTTCCATGCGTAAAAATAGATCTATCTTCTTCTCGTCCTTACCGTTCTTAGCCAACCAGCAGGCTGAAAGCATAACAGTGTTCGTTCGTGCGATTCCTCGCGTGCATTTT